TTATTCTTTATCCGAGAGAGGAGTTTGAAACTCTCTCTCTATTTTGAAATCATTATTCGAATAGAAATTCGAAATCTATTTTCAATTTTAAATAAGCCGCCTTTCTCGCCAACCAACCCATTGACCAAGAAAAAAACCTCATTCTTTTGGATCCAAAAAGGGGGATAGAATGGTTTTTGAATCACGGATTTTATCCATTTTTTATTTGAGGTGAATTCGAAATTGTTCGGATTGTGTAATCGTCAATTATTGACACTGGTAATCGGCCTAAAGCAATTTGATTATAATTCAATTCGTGACGATTATAAGTAGAAAGTTCATATTCTTCAGTCATCGATAAACAATTTGTTGGACAATACTCAACGCAATTACCACAAAATATACAGATTCCAAAATCAATACTGTAATTAAGTAATCGTTTCTTTCGAATATCCGTTTCCAATTTCCAATCAACAACGGGTAAATCTATAGGACATACACGAACACATACCTCACAAGCAATGCATTTATCAAATTCAAAGTGGATTCGTCCTCGGAAACGTTCTGATGTGATCAATTTTTCGTATGGGTATTGAATAGTTACAGGTAAACGATTCGCGTGGGACAAGGTAATCATGAAACCTTGACCAATGTACCTTGCAGCTCGTATTGTTTGTTGACCATAATTCATGAACTCAGTTACCATAGGAAACATATCGTCAATATCTATAAAAAATTTTAGACTTCTTTCTCTTGTTTGAGTCTTGTTTGAGACAAGTTGTGAATATAGAATATTCTATTCCTTTACAGTGAAAGAAGTTGAAATGAAGTTGTTAATAATAGATTACCTAGAGAAATAGGTAAAAGAAATTTCCATCCAAGATTTAATAGTTGGTCCATTCTTAATCTCGGTAAAGTCCATCTTGTTGCAATAGAAACGAACAAGAACAAATAGGTTTTAGCTAATGTAATAAAGATACCAATTATTGTTTCAAAAACTTTACCTCTTTCAAAAAGCTCAGGAACGAATAGGTACGGAATGGAAAGATTCCAACCTCCCAAGTAAAGAACTGTTACAAATAATGAAGAAACTAGTAGATTCAGATACGAAGCAACATAAAATAAACCAAATTTGATACCTGAATATTCGGTTTGATAACCTGCTACTAATTCCTCTTCTGCTTCTGGTAAATCAAAAGGTAATCTCTCACACTCGGCTAGAGAAGAAATTAGAAAAACAATAAACCCTATAGGTTGACGCCACAAATTCCACCCCCAAAAACCATATTTTGACTGCGCTTCAACTATATCAACTGTACTAAAACTGTTAGATAATCATAGTCGACGATAACATCACCGTTTCCATCGCTATTACAGAATCGTACATGAGATTTTCACCTCATACGGCTCCTCAGAGGTCGCAAATAAATCGAAGTACCCCTCGATATTATTTATCTTTATATGTTTATAGGATAGATAGAGATTCAAACTCTTATCCTAAGGTCTCGAATTAGACCAATGGAATTCTGTCTGCTATTTATAAGCAATATTTTTCTAATAAAGAAAAGTGCTTCTGAATTGATCTCATCTTTTATTTTAAGAATTTTCATTTTTCTTTGTTGATTAATAACTTTAATCGTTAAATAAAAAAAGACTTTTTTTAAGGAATATCACATAGCTATTTCAACCTATCGTTTTCCACTACGAAAAAGAATTAGACATTGCATTATAGTTCATGCATCATGACAAGAATTCTATCTTTCGAAAGAAAATTTCGAAAGAAAATAGGTATGTATATAGGAAAGAAAAAAGAATTTTCTTTTTTTGCAATTCTGTTCTTTCTTCGAATTTTTTTGTTCCTATTCTCCTTTCTCAGAAAAGGGGATATTACCAAAGTAAAAGATTACTTCGTTCTTAATAGTTATTTACTTAATCAGTGGATAGGAACATACTCTGGATCGAATCATGGGGAGTACTTCTTAATCGTTTCTACTAACTTAAAGCCCCAATTTGAATTCCTTTTAGGTAGAGAAATATCCTGTTGAATAATTTACAGAATTTCCATTACTAATGAATCCTTTGTGTATCTTGGTCTTCCTAACCATCCACTCATTTTTGTTAACCTTCCATTATGGGAATCCATCTATGTTAATAGTTAATAGATAGTAAAAGTTCCCTAAGTTGATCTTTTGAACCCGCTTCAAGCCATGATGACTAATCAACCAATCTTGGGGTAAACAGTCTCGACTGCTTATATTTACTTTCATTTCATTCTTGTACATAGGAAATGAGATTCAATCCAACTAACTGCAAATTAAAAAAGCTGTTTTATCTCACTCATATAACTATCTGGTTTAGTTCATCAACCCAAATCCAAATGTTGAATAAAAAATAATATATAAATCATTTCACCTTCTTACTAGAACTTACTTAGAAAGAAAAGAAATAGGGGCATTTTTCTGTCTCACCGAATCACACGTAGAGATATTGATAATACACATAGAGTTAATGGTATTTCATAACTAATTGATTGAGCAGCAGCTCTTAAACCACCTAAAAAGGAATATTTATTATTTGATCCATATCCCGACATAAGAAGTCCAATGGGAGCAAGACTTGAACCAGCGATCCATAAAAAAACACCAATACTAAGATCGGCTAAAATAAGGCGATAACCAAAAGGAATTACTGAATAACTTAGTAAAATGGATATGACTGCTATGGATGGACCGATATTGAATAAACGAGTATCCCCTCTAGATGGAAAAAGATTCTCTTTGAAAAGCAGTTTTGTACCATCTGCTAGAGCTTGAAGAATTCCTAAGGGGCCAGCGTATTCAGGTCCAATACGTTGTTGTATCCCTGCAGATATTTCTCTTTCTAACCAAACAATTACTAGTACACCTAGTGTGATTCCTAATACAAGAGTCAAAATAGGGATAAGCACCCATATGATCCCATAGACTTCTTTTAAGAATTCCAATTTGGAAAAAGAATGGATAACTTGTAGTTCTGTTGTATTATAAATTGTCATTTCAACGATCAACTTCTCCCATAATGATATCTATACTACCTAGTATGGTCATAATATCAGCCAATTTCATTCTTTTAACTAACTGAGAAAGAATTTGCAAGTTGATAAACCCCGGTGGGCGAATTTTCCATCTCCAAGGAAAAACACTCTGATCTCCTATCAGAAAGATTCCCAATTCTCCTTTTGGTGCTTCGACTCTTACATAAAGTTCTTGTTTGGACAATTCAAAAGTTGGAGAAGGTTTTTTACTAATAAATCGATATTCAAAATCATTCCATTCAGTATCTTTTATTCTATCAAAGCGTCGGATTTCTAAATTCTCAAAGGGCCCCCCTGGAATTCTTTCCAGGGCCTGTTGGATAATTTTTATGGATTCTGTCATTTCACTGATTCGTACTAAATAACGAGCTAATGAATCCCCTTCTTTTTGCCATTGAACCTTCCAATCAAATTCGTCGTAACACTCATAATTATCAATTTTACGAAGGTCCCATTGTATTCCGGAAGCTCGTAGCATTGGACCTGATAAACCCCAATTTAGTGCTTCTTCTGCTCCAATAATGCCTACGCCCTCAACTCGTTCTAAAAAAATGGGATTCCGTGTAATAAGCTTTTGATATTCAACAACCCCTGTTAAAAAATAATCGCAAAAATCCAAACATTTATCTATCCATCCATGAGGTAGATCGGCAGCTATTCCTCCGATACGAAAAAAATTATGCATCATACGCATACCGGTGGCAGCTTCGAATAGGTCATATATGAATTCTCGTTCTCGAAAAATATAGAAGAAAGGGGTCTGTGCCCCAATATCTGCCATAAAAGGGCCAAGCCATAACAAATGGGAAGCTATACGACTCAACTCTAACATAATGGCTCGGATATAGCTAGCCCTTTTAGGTACTTGAATATTGCCTAGTTGTTCGGGTCCATTTACGCTTATTGCTTCTGTGAACATAGTAGCTAAATAATCCCAACGTGTTACATAAGGCAAATATTGTAGAATTGTTCGGTTTTCCGCAATTTTCTCCATTCCTCTGTGTAAATAACCCAATATTGGTTCACAGTCAATAACATCTTCACCATCGAGAGTAACAATAAGTCGAAGAACACCATGCATTGATGGGTGATGAGGGCCCATATTGACTATCATGAGGTCTTTTCTTGTAGTTGGTGCAATCATAAGTTTTTTACCGAGCCATTCTTCCATGAATTGTTGAAAGTAAAAAGAAGTTCATCCAATTATATCATTCCTCAAATTAACGAGTTTTTGTTTTTTTGTCTCTCGAATATCCAACTGAGTAATTAATTCTTGTAATTCTTGATAACGTACTCTATTTTTTTTTTTTTTTTGACAAATAAGCCAGTAGTCTTTGACGTTTTCCCAAAATTTGTCGCAAACCTCTCTCAGCTGAATAGTCTGTTTTGTGCAATTTCAAATGTGAAGTAAGTCTCCCTATCTTAGTGGTAAAACTCAATACTTGAAATTCAACGGACCCTCTGTTTTCTTTGTTTTCTTTTTGAGAAATAATAGGAATGAATGAATTTCTTATCATAAAAAAATGTCCCCTCTTTTTACATTTCCAGATATTAATTTTATCAAATCAGTAATAATAATGTCGTTCATTTGAATGTGATATATAATATATAAAAAATTCGAATCCAAATTTCTTTATCAACTCCTAATTTTTTCAATTCAAACGAATTAATCCAATTGCAAATTCGATTTCGATAGGGAGAGAAAAAGATTGGGACATTTTTTTATTTACAATATTCACAAAAGCGAAGAATTTATACCTAAATTCTAAATTGAAGAAATAAGTTGAAATTGTCGTTATTTTCGATAAAAATCGATATGATTCATTTCTAGATTGAATTGATATATTCATTGTCATATATCCTATATATCCTATTCTAGTTCTAGTAGAGGATATATAGGAAATAGGATATATAGGAAAAATAGACTATCAACGAATTTTCAATCGTGGATACAAACGTATCCTTAACATACTGAAACGACTGCCATTATTGGTATCAAACCAATAGCGATTCATACAAGCTAAATCTTCCAATCGATAATTAGGCCAAAGAAAAAACTTCAATTTCATTAATAGATTTTTCTCTCTATCAAGGTCTTGGCTGCTATTCTTCTCGTTGGAAAATACAGGATTTCTATCTACATCATTCCTATTCTTTGAATTCAAACAGTTTAGAATTCTTAATTTTCTACGACGCCTAAATGAGAAAATATTTTCCGGAACAAGCAAATCCAAATGATTTTTGTCTGCATTTCTTCTTATTCTTTCATAATTTCTTGTTAGTCTTTTGTTCCTTCTTTCATCTTCATCATTTGTTGGTATTCTTTCATCATTTCTTGTTATTCTTTCATGTGGTGGAATAGATTCATCAAAATTCGTCTTAGAACCATATCTTTTTTCTCGGTATTTTTGATGAAGTTCGTGCTTATTATTATGAACCAATGAAATACCGATGGTTTGATACATAATAAACTGCCCGTTCTTTTTTCTAAACCGGCGAATGGGTTCGATAATAAACATTCCCTCTTTGCTTTTCAGCAATGCTCTCAAATCTTCAATCTTACGAGCCGACGTTAGCAGTAGATCAAAAGACAGTTCTCCACTGTAAATCGAGGATCGAAGCATGCTTATTGGATCTCTTGCTTTTCCTTTTCTTGTATTTGGATCTTCATCTTCGAATAGTCTATACAGCAAAGAATATACCTCCCAATTTACCTCGATTTTTTGATGTGCATCTGGACCGAAGTCCTGGTGCCAGTTCAATTGAAAATGAAAATAACGTCTTAAGGCCGCATCCATTTCTTCTCTTCTTTGCTTTTTACTATTACCTTTTTTCGTGGTCGATTCCGCAGAATCTTCTTGTTTTTGAATATCTTTTTCTTCCTTTGAAGGAACGGGTTCAGGATCCCCTTTGCTTGTGGTTTGATTTTTTTCTTCTTTTTTTTCTTCTTCTTTTTTTTCTTCTTCTTTTTTTTCTTTTTTTTCTTCTTTTTTTTCTTCTTTTTTTTCATTCTTTTTGTTATCTGCATTAATTTCATTATTATCTGCATCAATTTCATTATTATTCAAATCTAAAAGAAGTAATTTTCTTGGTATAAGCCAAGGTTTCGTTTTATATACATTATAAAGTAAGACTAATTCTGGGAAGAAATCAAAACCCATCTTCAATATGGGACGTTTTTCATTCATCCCCATCCAATCCAAAAATCCTTTGGAGGAGTTTGATGGATTCATTTCTGGAATCCTAATAAAATCCAAATTCAAAAATTTTTCTTTAGTTTTTTTATCAATTTTATAAATTATTTGAAAATAATTACTAACATAACTATTAGTAAAAATAGTCAAAATCTGAGTCTTTTGATTCCTATTGTCTTTTTGATTCCTATTGACATCGATCGTGATCCAGTTCTCAATATCGACTTTTTGTGGAATCAAACCAAAATGGATCATTTTCCAATCAAAATATTTTCTATCGGGAGTTTTTTCCGTATATGGAATATCGCCTGTTCCTGTAAAATTATTGATATTGTTGATAGAGATCTCCCCCGCCATATCCATCAACAGATCAAAAAGAGCTGTGTTGGAATTAAAAGAAAGCTTATCAAACGGCGATCTAGAAATTAAGAAGTCCTTTTGATTTTCAGAATTAATAGATTTATATGATAAAAGATCAAATTTACAGTATTTTACAAAATTATCATCTTTTCTATTTTGATTCGAGACTTCACAAATATTTTCTTTTTTGTAATCAATTAATTGATCTTTTTCATATTTTTCATATAAATTCCTTTTGTTGAAATTTTTCCTTTTAACCATACGATGAACTCTATTTCGCCATCGTTGTGGTATTAATCTAGACCATCTGGTCTTAGATAAATCGTATTGATAATGCCCTCTTAACCAGTTTTTCCATTGATTCATTTTCGAACTCGGAAGTCTCTTATCCCTTAATTTAGAATGAACTATTCCTTGTGTTTTCAAAGAATCCTTTATTTCAGACCTAAGAAAAAAAGGGATTCCTTGATATTGAAGAACTGATTTTAATTTATCCAAATTACTACCTTGGATTTGTGATAATTTGTAAAATACATATGCTTGTGACAAGTAGGACAAGTCATAAAAAATATGTGAATTTTTCTTACTATTATTAGTATAAAGGGACTCTTTTATATTTTTTATAGTATAAATAAAAGGAGTTAGATCCTTTCTATTTATTTCTTGATCTTGAATGAATTTATTTCGAATTTTTTTTCTTGATTCAAGAAATAATTTTTTACTCATTCTGCGAATATTAATGATAGAGAAAAAAATACCTGTGTATATTCTTTGAATGAATAATTTCAAATAAACGGGTAATTTACGGATTAATCGATCCTTTATTCTTTGCAATCTTTTAGCATTAGAACTTGTTTTCTTAAGACTCATCTTTTTTTTTTTTTTCTCTTTTCTAATTCTTTCGATTTCATTTCTAGCTTTATTTGCTCTATTAGTAAGATCCTTCATTTTTTTTTCTGAATTTGTCGAACTTGGAGATGAAATTTGATCAGGAATCATCTGATTGCTGGTTATGGGATCTCTTTCTTTTTTAGTTTCACTTGATTCATATACTTCTACCTCTCTTGATTGTTTTGATCGAAATAATAAGAAATTTGGATTTGTTTTTAAGAATTCTATTACTTTTTTTACTTTTACTTTTTTTGGGAGTTCTTGTATTTTTTTCAAACCTTCTCTTATCTTTTTCCACAAAATGATACTTTTGCGAACCCATTTTGTTGCAAAAGTTGAAACTTTTCGTGCAACTTTTAGTGCAACTTCTGGAAGGAATTTTGTTTTTCCTTTCACTTTTTGAAAAAGCATTTTTACAAGTTGAAAAATCTTCTTTTTGCAATTTCTCATTTTTCTCTTGAGTTCCCGAAAAATAGGTTTAAAAAAGGACTCAACAATGGCGGGTGGTATTCGGGAACGACCAAAAGGAAGGTAGGTTTCAGTTCCATAAACTGTTAAAAAACAAAAATCCACTTTTTCTGCTTCTTCTTCTTTTTTTCGATTTTTATCTTTAGGTACGTGCCAAGGTTTCAGACGGAAAGGAAATAAGATTTTTATCTGAATACCCTCTTCCAACCAATCTTCCGGAAAGTCTGTTTCGGATAATGGAAGACCCTCATAGGTACATCTAACATGTGACTCCTTTTTCCAGTCCTCTAAATCTTCATACCATTCAGGACGTTGAAATAGTAACATACGTCCAATATTTTTCACTATTATCAATGAAGGTATTATAATCTTTCTTCTAATAAAAGACTGAGTTAGTAATAAGCAACCTCTCGCTTCTTGCGCATATTCAATGATTGTCCAGAACTCGGATATCCATATTCGTTGCGCTCGATCCACTTCCGTCTCAGTTTTTTTCTTTTTCTTAGTTTTTTTATTTTCCTCAGTTTTTTTATTTTCTTCATTTTTTTCGTCTTTCTTTCTGTTTTTTTTTTCTTCTCTATTTGTTTGCTGCTCTTCTCTCTGTTCTAAAATTTTGAATGCTAACCTTTTCCTTATTGGCTTTATTAGCAAAATTAGCAAATTTCTAATAATTCTCAAAATTTTTTCAAAGGAATCAACAATATCAAGAAAGAAATCAACAAAATAATTACGTAAGTTTTTTATTCTGTCAAGAAAAAGAGGGGAATGCCCACGTCCTTGAAACGTTTTCCAATTAACTATTTTACGTCTTTGAGCACGTATAGAACCCCAGATTAGGTTTCGGCGATAATCTTCACGTTCTGGAAAGATTATCTTGTCTATATCGGTTGGTTCCTCTGTTTCATCATCATCAGGCTGCTGCTTCTCTTTTGTCAGAACTATTACACGTTTGGCGTCTCTTGAGCGAATTTCATTATAGATTGGTTCCTTTTTTTCCTGTTCTCCATATGCTTGGTCCAACTCGCTGGTTGAATTGTATATCCATCGAGACGCTTTTTTACGGATTTCTTGTATCGAATCTTCATCAATATTTTCATGAATATTTTCATCATCAGTATCAGTTTCAATTCTATTTTCTAAATATTCTAAATATTTTTGACCTTTTTCTTCGTCTATTTTTCCCTCTTCGTCTATTCTTACTTCTTTTTCGTCTGAAAATACAGAAAGAGCCCCCGAAATGAAATTCGATTCTGATTTTTGACCTTTTTTTTTACCAAATTCACTGATGAAAGTTAATAAATCAACAATTTCGATTGATAATTGTTTTTTATCAAATTGATCTTCCAATTTTTGGTAATCAGTATCTGGAATATCCGGAAGAAGGATACTATGAATCCGATTTATCCCAACTTTGTCTATAAAATCGTCTGTCAAAGTTTCTTCGATTTCCAAATTGTCTATCGAAGTTTTTTTGATTTCAGGTGAAAGGCTTTTTGTTTTTGTTATTGTTCTCCGATATGGTCCGTTCAAGAAAGGATCATAGGGTTGGGGTAAGTATTCCTTTGTAGTATTGTCAATGCACAACCTACTCGTTGTTTCGAGTCTATTCAAAGAAACGGATTCTTTGTCTAGAGCTTCAATTCGATTTACAAATTCGTTCTTTAAATTATTACTTTTTTGTTCATTGGTATAAACCCAATGATTGGAAAGTTCATTAGATGAGAATTTGTCTAGTGTAGGCAGAGATATTCTTCTTTCGATCATTTCCCAAAAAGTTGACAAACTGGGTGGATATGTAAAAGATATTCTTTCCTTTCCAGCACTTGGGCATGTGTCAAAAAAATATTGTGACATTTCATTTCTGAAAGCGTTGTCAAATTGATCATTTTTTATGTAGCGAAATGGTCGATTCCAACGGTTAGGATCAAAAAAATGAGTCGCAAAACGGTTAGGATCAAAAAAATGAGTCACAAGAGATTTGAAAAGTTCTCCATTCACTCGGATTTCTTCGCTTTCATCGATTTCCTCCTCTTCT